ATTTAGCAACTGCACCAGCAAATAAGAGAAAGGAACACAAAGTAACAAATAAAAAATGAACTTGATTATTATTATCAATTAAGTTATTCACTATTTCGAACAAATCCCTAAATTCAAAACTACCCGTTATCCAATAAAGACCTAAAATTCCTAATAATAAACCAAAATCCCCTACACGATTAGTTACAAAAGCTTTTTGACAAGCAGTTGCTGCAATAGGTCGCGTGAACCAAAAACCTATTAATAGGTAAGAACACATTCCAACTAATTCCCAAAAAATATAAATTTGTATCAAATTAGAACTAGTAACTAATCCTAACATTGAGGTATTGAAAAAACTCAGATAAGCAAAAAATCTTAAATATCCTTGATCATGAGACATATAATTATCACTATAAAAAAGAACCAAAATTCCAACAGTAGTAATTAATATTAACATAATAGAAGCAAGTGGATCGATTAAGTGACCGAACTCTAAAGAAAAATCATTATTAATGGTCCAAGACCATACATATTGATAGATAAAACTTCTATTTATTTGTTGAATAGAGAGATAGACGGAAAGAAGCATAACCATGCTTAACAGTAAAATGCTAGGAAAAGACCAAGAAAGAATCACTTCAAAAATTACATATTCCATATAAAGATACAAATTACATAGAGTAAATACAAATTACATTATAAAATAAAGATACAAAATACATATTCCATATAAAAATACAAATTACATATAAAAATACAAATTACATATAAAAATACAAATTACATATAAAAATACAAATTACATATAAAAATACAAATTACATTATAAAATAAAGATACAAATTACATATAAAGATACAAATTACATAGAGTAAATACAAATTGCATATTCTATATAAAGATAAAATAAAGATAAAGAATAGCTTCAGCTTCAAAAAGAACTATTCTATTCAAAAGTAATTCTACTCCACTTTCTAAAGTAATTATCTTATAAAAAAGATAAAAAAATAACAAAATACAACAAACAAGGAGGTTTGTGATGGTTAATCTCGTATACGTATGCATGAAGATAAACAATTCCGTGGTTATGGTCGGACTCTATTATGGATTTATTAGCGCATTTTCCATCGGGTCCTCTTACCTGTTCCTTCTCCGACCACGGTTTTTGAACGACGATCCAGACGCAATCGAAAAGAAGGCATCAGAAACTGCAGGTTTTTTTACAGGACAACTTTTGATATTCATATCAATCCTTTATGGGCCTCTGCATCTAGCGTTAGGTAGACCTCATACAATCCTTTTACTACTTGCACCGTATTTTTTCTTTCATTACTTATTCAGCAATAGCGGTCAATGGCCGAGCCAGCGTTTTGCTTTCCCATTGCTCACTAAGTCAATGCGGAATCGTAGGTTTCAATTGGTATTCCTGAATAATTTGCTTTTTCAATTATTCAGCCTTAGCTTGTTGGGAAGGCCAATGTTAACCCGATTAAGCTACATTTATATCTTTCGATGCAACAATAAGATGTTATTTGTCCTAAGTAGCTTTGTTGGTTGGTTAATTGGTCATATTTTAGTCCTGAAATGGGCTGGATTGGTATTTGTTTGGCTACTTCAGGTTATTAGATCGAAGACAATGAAGTACATTACATGTAATGTACTTATTCCAGCGACTAAGTACATTATCGAAAAATGGCGAAATTCTTTTGTTGCTGGTTTAATTCGTGAGATTTTAGCCATGAAACAGGTTGAATCGGCATTAGTTAGGATAAAGAATTCTAAGTTATTAGACGATGCACGGTGGTGGATAAGGGGTTCTTCGCTAATAAGCGGCCTAAAAATTAACATTCGCTTTTATGCTAGGTTGATACTTCGTGGATTTGAGAATGTGTACGTGGGAGCAAAATTCAGACAGGATATGGAGCACCTCTTTAGTATTATCTTATTTGCTATCTTTCTTTTATATTTAGATCAAACACCCCTTTTGTATGCAGACCCGGCCGACAAAAAATTACAACTTCAAAGAAAACTATCGAACGAAACCCAAGCTGCCAGAGCAGAGAAGAAACTTGAAGAAAGACTAACGAAAAAATTCGAAGCGCAAAGGAGAGCGCAAAGGGCAGCACAAAGGCAAGCTCTGCAAGAATTCAAGCAAGGTGTGGTAGAAAGCTATCTGGCAAAGCAAGTTGCGAAAGACGCGAATCAAATACAAGCTCAGAAAGACGAGAAGCAAATACAAGCTGAGCAAAAAGCGAGGCGAATCCGAGCTGAGCAAGTTGTGCAATACACATTTTGGCTAATCGAAGCTCAGCGAAGAGAGATGGAAATCGAAGCTGCGCGAGCTATGCAGGAAGCATATAAGGGAATGCTTGCTGCGCAAGAAGGATATGTGGAAGAGGGGGTGCAAGAGAAACAAGAGGGATTCCCCGAAGAACTTATTTCTCCTTCGCCTATTTTTCATTCGGAAGAAAGGGAAGAGAATCCGAAGTTATTAATATTGAAAGAAAAAATATCAATATTGAAAAAAAAAATATCAATATTGAAAAAAAAAATATCAATATTGAAAGAAAAGAACGATTTATTCTCGTTTGAAATCCCTATTATCACTTCTCTTTTTGACCCGCAAAAACCACTCCGTCCATTACGATATATAAAAACGTGTGCTGGCGTTGAAAAGGCTGTCAAAAATGAGATGTCACAATATTTTTTTTATGCATGCCGAAGCGATGGAAAACAAAGAATATGTTTTACATATCCACCCAGTTTGGCAACTTTCTGGGAAATGATACAAAGAAAAATGGCTTCGAGGTTCCCACGAATCTATGCTAAAGCTAAATGGCGGGCTCTTAGGTGGTCTGCTCCTGGGAGTTATAGACAGTGGATTTCTCGCAATAAAAAAAAAAAGAACAGCCTGAGTACAGAATTTCAAAATCGAATTAAAACTTTAGATAAAAAAAAAAGTCTGCTAAATGTCCTCGCAAGAAGGAAAAGATCTAGCCTGCTAAATGTCCTCGCAAGAAGGAAAAGATCTAGCCTGCAAAATGTCCTCGAAACAAGGAAAAGGTTGTGTAATTATAAAACTAATAAAACTAAAAAAGAATACTTGCCTGAAAAAGAATACTTGCCTGAAATAGCCGATCCTTTTTTGACCGGAGCGCTTCGTGGAAAGAGCGACCCTGAAGTCGACGATGGCGGAAGGAAGACAAGCGATTTGATAAAGGTTGTTTTCTTAAAGAATAATATTACAATGGCAACGCTCCGAAATAAGAATGATGATGACTTGCGGGAACAAAAAAATGCCATAGCCCTACTAAGCAGGATGAAAAACCCGGTAAATAAGCTTCACCTACTTTTTGTTAACGAGAGAGATTATCCCTTCGTGAAAACGTTAGTAAATAGAATTAATGGCCCTGCAGTACCAAAAAAAAAGAAAAAAATTTCCAAAAGCAAACAAAAAAACGTCAAAAGCAAACAAAAAAACGTCAAAAGCAAACAAAAAAACGTCAAAAGCAAACAAAAAAACGTCAAAAGCAAACAAAAAAACGTCAAAAGCAAACAAAAAAACGTCAAAAGCAAACAAAACGAAATCAAAAGAAAAGTAAACGAAATCAAAAGAAAAGTAAACGAAATCAAAAGAAAACAAAACGAAAGCTACCCACGAGGAGTCAAATTCGGCGCAACCCCAAAAACCGAAATCAACCCACACGGAATCAGATTCGACGCAGCCACAATCGAAAAGTATTCATTCGCCACAGGCTATAGCTATAGCCCGCCATCTTTTGATGACATTCTTTTTCATGCTTTTGTAACGGAGCCCCAAAGAAATAAAAAAGCAGTTATTGAACTAGAAGAAGAAATCAATAAAAAAGTTCCTCGATGGTCATACCAATTAATCGACGAGTTGGAACAACTGGAGGGAGCCGAGGGAGAGACTCAGTTCTCGGATCATGAGATTCGAATACTCCCATTCAAACGTGTAGCGGTGTTTACTGAGAAGGATTCGAAAAAACGGAAGCCGTTGATAGATGAGCAGGGTAATTTTGTGCGGCATCGAAAAACATATGCGATACGTTTTTTAGGCCATATGTCCGATTTTCGTCGAGGCCTAATCAAGGGATCCGCGCGTCAGGACAGACGTAAAGCATACGTTTGTCGCACAACTCAAGTAAATGCACGCTCCCCGCTTTTCGCTTTGGGCCCCCGCACTTTTTTGGATGGTTTGGTTAACTTAGCCGTGCAGGTGAAATTCTTTTATGAAACCCGGATAAAAGGGGAAAAAATAGTGGATGACGATGACGATAACGAGAAAGATGAATTTAAAGTGATGATTCCGGATACGAAGTCGATTGTGGCTGAGACGAGGGAAATGCTGAAACAGGCGGGGGCCGAAGACGGGCAATCCTACGAAGACGTCGAGGATGATATACGAATTGAGAATGTAACGGAAATGTGGGAGAACATTGACTATGGTCAAGTCATAAGAACTTTCATATTATTACTGCATATTTTTCTTAGAAAAAAGGTTGTATTCCCTGCATTCATAATAGGGAAAAATATAGCCCGTATGTTATTATTGCAAGCTACCGAGTGGAAAATAGACTTCGCCCGTTTGAAGAGAGAAAGGTATGCTATATGCACCTATAATGGTATGAAAGTCTCAGAAAAAATCGCCTTCGACCAATTCCCACCAGACTGGGCCGATGACGGTATTCAGATACTGGTCACCAACCCTTTTTACCTTAAACCTTGGTACAGATCTAAGACGCGATCCATTCAAAAAGATCCGAAGAAAGAAAAAGATCCGAAGAAAGAAAAAGGTCCGAAGAAAGAACCTTGGTACAGATTTAAGACCCGATTCATTCAAAAAGATCCGAAGAAAGAAAAAGGTCCGAAGAAAGAAAAAGGTCCGAAGAAAGAACCTTGGTACAGACGATTCTTTTTTCAAAAAGATCCGAAGAAAGAAAAAGGTCCGAAGAAAGGCAAAGCGCAATTCGAAGGGGACCGAGGGGTTCGTTTTTTAACAAGTTTTGGGATCTTAACCGACCGTCCTTTCGGTGATCTAATAACCCCGGATTGGGGAGTCTTTTTTAATCCCATTAGAAACGAACTCAAAAAGAAAATTCGCCAATTTGAAAAGAAACATTCTATAATTCTAAGCAAACGTTTTCGAAACGTCTTAAAAAAAACAAAAAAATGGTTCATCAAAAGCTTTCTATTTCTAAAAAGAGCTCGTTTAAAAAGACACCCAATTGAATTATCTGGAGGAAGAGAAACCCCGGAGTTCACTCGTTCTCAAAAAGACATAGATAATCTTAAAAACGAACAAGATTTTAGAATGAGTAGGAATCCTAGGATTAGCGAATCGTTGTTGCAAGGTCCAGTTAGAGCTTTGAAAGATGATTCATTACCAGAAGAAAAAGTGGCGGATCCAGAAAAAGAACCGTCGGATCTGGATAATGAACTAAGAGCAGTCTGGGATGAGATAGATAAAGTTACAAAAGAAAGAAAGAAAATAGTTTTCACTCCTAAACCCGATTCTCCTGATAAACTCGTACAAGCAAAAAAAAATATTTTAAAGAAATTAGAAAGAATAAAGTCTCGCCGACACAAATTTTATTTTCTAAGAATCCGAAAATCCTATTATGTTCTACTATTTTTCATTAAAAGGATATCCCGCAATATTAAAAGGATATACCTCAATCCCCTTGAACGTGCCATTTCTATTCGCAAGATCCATCCACAACGTTTTTTTGAATTTTCAAAAAAAATGATTGAAAAATCCATTGGCATTGGCAAGACTGAAACAAATAAAGAAACAGTGTATAAAACAAAGAAAAAAAAGAAAAAAAAAAATCCCTTTATTTCGATTTTTAAAGAGTCGCTTTATGATAAAGATATTAGGATTTCTGAGAATGATATTAAGCTTGGGGATACTTGGAATGGCTATAAGTATAAGAGAAAGAAGGCAACAGATACTTCGGACTTAGCCTCTATGTCCCAAGCATATGTATTTTACAAATTATACCAAACCCAACAAACCCAACTTATTCACTTAGATAAGTTAAGATATGTTCTTCAATATGACGGAACATCCCGTTTTCTTAAGAAAGAACTAAAGGATTATTTTGAAGCACAAGAACTCTTTCATTCGAAATTAAAACATAAAAATAGTTTGAATTCCGGCAAAAATCAATGGAAAAACTGGTTAAAGGCTCAGCATCAATATAGCGTATCTCCCATTATATGGAATAGCTTAAGCCCCCAAAAATGGCGAACTAAAGTCAATCAAGAACGTATGGACGAAAATACAGACTTAAATAAAAGGTATTCTAATGAAAAACGAAAACAATTCTTTGAAGCAAATTCATTAGACGATGAAGAAAATGTAGTCGAGACTTACCTAGGTCAAAGGGCCGGGGATATTAAGAACTCTATAAAATCCTATAGCTATGACCTTTTTTCCTATCAATCTATTAATTCCGAAGATAAGTATGTATGTATAAATAATAAACAAAAAAATTCTTACAATTACAATAGACGGAAAGTGAATTTAGTTGATAGTCCAGAAGGTATTGCTCTTAGCAATCAGTTTTTAGTACAAAATGATCTTCTGGATCTGTATACGTTTCCAGACCGCAAATATGTTCCTTGGAGACTTTTCCCTGGTAGTTTAATTGGTGGAAACGATAAAGACAAAGACCGGTTTGTTAAGATGTGGACCGCGACAAATAGTGGTAATGCTGTTAAGTACTGGACCGCGGCAAATGGTAATACCAGTATTAAGCCTGGGGTTTTTTGGACTTTTCAAAATTCTCAAAGAACTAAAAAACAAAACCCACTTTTTGATTGGCGGGGAATGAATACAGAACTACCAAATAGGTGCATCTCGGATCTGAAAGGTTGGTTCTTCTTCTCGGAGTTGCTCAAACTGGATCTTAGGTATCAAGTAAAACCGTGGATCCTATCAAAAAATTTACTTTTTGAAAATTTAATTTTTGAAAATCAAGAAGAAAATCCAAATCTTATTCAAAATCCTATTGAAGATGGAAGGAAAAATGTTATTCAAAATGAAAATGAAAATGATCCTATTGAAGATGGAAGGCAAAATGTTATTCAAAATGAAAATGAAAATGCTATTCAAAATCTTATCGATTTTTTTCTTGAAAAAAAAAACAGTCCAAAGGATACAAACCAAGAATTGCACGCGCAAGCGAAAGCGAGAATTTGGGATGCACTTGTAGCGAGTTTAAAACAAAAAAGAGAGCAAAAAGAGAGAAAAAATAAACGAATAGCGCAACTAATAGAGAAAAAAAAACAAAAAGAAATAGAGAAACAAAAGAGAAAAATAGAGAAACAAAAGAGAAAAAAAGAGAAAATAGAGAATGCAAAAAAAAAAATAGAGAATGAAAAAAAAAAAATAGAGACTGAAGAAGAAAAAATAGAGAAAGAAAAGAGAAAAAAAGAGAGAAAAAAAGAGAAACTAAAAAAAAAAGTAGCGAAGAATATAGAGAAACTAAAAAACAAAGTAGCGAAGAATGTAGCGAAGAATATAGAGAAACTAAAAAAACAAAGAGCGAAGAATATAGCGAGAATGGAAGAAGAAGACAAAAAAGCGAGAAAAAAAAGAAAAAGAAAAGTACAAGTACAAGAAAACAAAATTCCTTACACAGCCTTTGGATCAGACAAATGGCAACGGCCCATCGCGGAATACCCAAAAAGCGGGGATATCCGTAATTTTCAAGTGATATTGCCGGAGGATGATGATGAGGACGATGAGGAGGACCGATTGGACGAACTCAAATTGAATGCCTACGAATTGAGTAGAATCCAGAAAATTACAGATGAGAAAAGGATGAAAAGAAATTTGCTAAGCTCTATCAAAAGGGAAAGACTGAAAATGGAGTTTTCGACAAGAAACAATAGTCTTGCGACCATTATGCTTACCCACGGAATATTCAGTATCGAACCACTTCGTATATCTAGACAAAATCAGGACGCATCATTTTTGATCTATCAACTGATAAAGATTTCCTTGGTTGAGCAGCTTGATCCCTACGATCATAATGATAGTTTCGAACTTACTGAAAAATACAGAGCCCGAAGAAATTTTTTTATGCCTAAGACCAATGCGGAAACTATGCACAAAAGTGATTCTGATTTGTTTGTTCCCGAAACTATTTTATCCACCAAACGGCGTAGAGAATTGCGAATTCTAATTTCTTTCTATTCGAGAAGGGGAAAAAGAAAAAATCGTATCTATAAAAATCCAGTATTTTGGAAATACGTAAAAAACTGTGGTGAAGTTGTGGATAACAGCGAAAAAAAGAAAAAGAAACTAATAAAATCATTTCTTTGGCCTAATTATCGATTAGAAGATTTAGCTTGTATGAATCGATATTGGTTTAATGCGCAGAATGGGAGCCGTTTCAGTATGCTAAGGATACGTATGTATCCGCGATTGAAAATTCGTTAAGGATACCCTTTTTTATATCCATTCTATACCCTATTTGATATCTGAAACAACGAGATGCATTGGATTTCCATTCCGGTATCGGAATGGAAATCCAATGCACAGACCACTATCGATTAGATCTATAAATAAATGAACAGAATCGTATTTTTTCTTTTCTTTTGTTTCTTTTTATTTTCTGTGTTTTGAGTGTCAAAATATACCATGCTTTCAGATTACTATTTCAACCAACTCGTAAATTGGATTGATGAACTTTATTTGATAAAATGATTTCATAAGTTGAGAAAATTCGGAGTTCCTAAAGAAATTAGATTCTTATATATATATAAAAAAAAAAAAAAAAATGACTAGCATTATTCTTACTGATTGGTAAAATTCATTTAGTTCAAAAAGAAAAAAGGACGATAGAATATTTTTTTATGGTAAAAAAGGCATTCATTTCCGTTATTTCACAAGAAGAAAACAGGGGGTCTGTTGAATTTCAAGTAGTTAGCTTCACCAATAAGATACGAAGACTTACTTCCCATTTGGAATTCCACAGAAAAGACTTTTTATCCCAGAGGGGTCTACGTAAAATCCTGGGAAAACGACAACGCCTGCTGTCTTATTTGTCAAAGAAAGACAAAGTCCGTTATACAGAATTAATTAGTCAGCTAGATATCCGAGAATTAACAACTCGTTAATTTGAACAAGAACTTGAATTATTTCATTTCTTAGATCTTGAATTTTGATGAAATTTTTTTTGTTTTAAGCAATTCATGAAAGAAAGAATTGAGGAATAACCTATGAATGTAACAACGACAAGAAAAGACCTCATGATAGTCAATATGGGACCTCACCACCCATCAATGCATGGTGTTCTTCGGCTCATCCTTACTCTAGACGGTGAAGATGTTATTGATTGTGAGCCAATATTGGGTTATTTACACCGAGGGATGGAAAAAATTGCGGAAAACCGAACTGTTATACAATATCTGCCTTATGTAACACGGTGGGATTATTTAGCGACTATGTTCACAGAAGCAATAACCATAAATGGACCCGAACAGTTGGGGAATATTCAAGTACCTAAAAGAGCAAGTTATATCAGAATAATTATGTTAGAGTTGAGTCGTATAGCTTCTCATCTCTTATGGCTTGGCCCTTTTATGGCGGATATTGGTGCACAGACTCCCTTTTTCTACATTTTCAGAGAAAGAGAATTAGTATATGATCTATTTGAAGCTGCCACCGGTATGAGAATGATGCATAATTATTTTCGTATCGGAGGAGTGGCGGCCGATCTACCGTATGGATGGATAGATAAATGTTTGGATTTCTGTGATTATTTTTTAACAGCAGTTTCGGAATATCAAAAACTTATTACGCGGAATCCTATTTTTTTAGAACGAGTTGAGGGGGTGGGCATTATTGGCGGGGAAGAAGCAATAAATTGGGGTTTATCAGGACCAATGCTCCGAGCTTCCGGAATAGAATGGGATCTTCGTAAAGTTGATCGTTATGAATGTTACGGCGAGTTGGATTGGGAAATCCGGTGGCAAAAAGAAG